GTGGGAACGATGAAACCTGTGAATACAAAAGATTTTATTGAACAATTGAATCTTACTGATTTACTTACTGATTCACTAGTTGGGATGGCGAAATAAACCGGAAATAAATTCATCTATTATAAGAAATCACGAACAAGTGCTACGAATGAAATGAAGATTGCAAGAGTAAATATTCGCCCGCGAAAACTTTCTCTTTTTTTTATTAGTAAACTTGGATATAAGGACAAAATAAAATAAAGATTTAATTTATTAGAACGTTTTTATAAAAAATTTTATAAAAACGTTCTAATATCTATTAAAATAAATTGAAATTTAATTTTGAATACTTTTTATTTTATTCGCGAGGAGCCGGATGAGAAGAAACTCTCACGTCCAGTTCTGTAGTAGAGATGGAATTCCGAACCAACCATCAACTATAACCCCAAAAGAACTAGATTCCGTAAACAACATAGAGGAAGAATGAAGGGAATATCTTATCGAGGTAATCATATTTGTTTCGGTAAATATGCGCTTCAAGCACTTGAACCCGCTTGGATCACATCTAGACAAATCGAAGCAGGTCGACGAGCAATGACACGAAATGCACGCCGCGGCGGAAAAATATGGGTCCGTATCTTTCCCGATAAACCAGTTACAGTAAGACCGGCTGAAACACGTATGGGTTCGGGTAAAGGATCCCCTGAATATTGGGTAGCTGTTGTTAAGCCGGGACGAATACTATATGAAATAGGTGGAGTAACCGAAAATATAGCCAGGCGGGCTATTTTAATAGCAGCATCAAAAATGCCTATACGAACTCAATTTATTATTTCAGGATAAAAATGTCGAACCGGCAGAACTGGGTCTTGGGATGAAATAAAACCGCAGGTTTCTTTTTTAGCCAAAAAATATTTCTTTTATTTTCTTCATCCTTTGTATTCAAAGAATATACTAAAAATATGATTCAACCTCAGACCCATTTAAATGTAGCGGATAACAGCGGGGCTCGAGAATTGATGTGTATTCGCATTCTAGGGTCTAGTAATCGCCGATATGCTCATATTGGTGACGTTATTGTTGCTGTGATTAAAGAAGCCGTACCAAACATGCCCCTAGAAAAATCTGAAGTAGTCAGGGCTGTCATTGTTCGTACCTGTAAAGAACTTAAACGGGACAGCGGTATAATAATACGATATGATGACAATGCTGCAGTTGTGATTGATCAAGAAGGAAATCCAAAAGGAACTCGCATTTTTGGTGCAATCCCGCGGGAATTGAGACAATTAAATTTTACTAAAATAGTTTCATTAGCTCCCGAAGTATTATAAGCTACTGAGGTATTATAAAATGAGATCGTAATGTCCTTGAGGTATTTAAAATAAATCGATTAAGAATTAGATTAATTAGTAGATTGTGTCTCACGCATATATCTTGAAAAATTCATATTCATAAACTAATAAAAACAAGAAAAACATGTTGATTATATCCAATTTTGAGGCACCAATAAATTTAGTTTATCATGGGTAGAGACACTATTGCTGAGATAATAACCTCTATACGAAATGCTGGTATGGATAGAAAACGAGTTGTTCGTATACCATCGACTAATATTACCGAAAATATTGTTAAAATACTTTTCCGAGAAGGTTTTATCGAAAACGTCAGAAAACACCGAGAAAAAAACAAAGATTTTTTGGTTTTAACCCTGCAACATCGCAGGAATAGGAAAAAACCCTATAGAAATTTTTTAAATTTAAAACGGATCAGTCGACCCGGTCTACGAATCTATTCTAACTCTCAACGAATTCCTAGAATTTTAGGTGGGATGGGGATTGTAATTCTTTCTACCTCGAGAGGTATAATGACAGACCGCGAGGCTCGACTAGAAGGAATCGGCGGAGAAATTTTGTGTTATATATGGTAATCCTTTTAATATTGAAATGTGATCCAAAATCTCTTCCTGTTTGTAAAAAAAAAAAGCAAGGGTATGAGTTATCTAATGCCATTTCTCCTCCATTAGTTGAGACTTCAAGGAGGCTTGGCCTGAAATGAAAGAACAAAAATGGATCCATGAAGGTTTAATTACTGAATCGCTTCCCAACGGCATGTTCCGGGTTCGCTTAGATAATCAAGATCTGATTCTAGGTTATGTTTCAGGAAAGATCCGACGTAGTTTTATACGGATACTGCCGGGAGATAAAGTAAAAATTGAAGTAAGTCGTTATGATTCAACCAGAGGACGTATAATTTATCGACTACGAAACAAGGATTCGAAAGATTAGGTGGTTTTTATTCAATACGAGTCAAGATAAAAAATTTCAAGAAACTTATTTTCTACCAATGAAATAGATTCAGAATTAAGATAAGGAATAACAAATATGAAAATAAGAGCTTCAGTTCGTAAAATTTGTGAAAAATGTCGACTAATCCGCAGGCGGGGACGCATTATAGTAATTTGTTCCAACCCGAGACATAAACAAAGACAAGGATAATCAGACTCACTATCACTATAGTATCAACT